ACTCAAGCAATAAGGGGTTTCATGTTAGTAACCCAATCTTTTCTTAGAAAATACGTTATATTACCCTTATTGATAATAGCTAAAAATATTGGACGTATGTTATTATTGCAATTCCCCGAGTGGTACGAGGATTTGAAGGAATGGAATAGAGAAATGCATGTTAAATGTACCTATAATGGTGTTCAATTATCAGAAACAGAATTTCCCAAAAATTGGTTAACAGACGGTATTCAAATAAAGATTCTATTTCCTTTCTGTCTGAAACCTTGGCGAAGATCTAAGATACGATCTCATCATAGAGATCAGCAAATGACTAAAAAAGAGAAAAAAGACAATTTCTGTTTTTTAACAGTCTGGGGAAGGGAAGCAGAACTACCTTTTGGGTCTCCCCGAAAACGACCTTCTTTCTTTGAACCCATTTTTAAAGAACTCGAAAAAAAAAGGATAAAAGTTAAAAAGCAAATTTTTCAAGCTATAAGGGTTTTCAAAGAAAGAAAAAAGCGGTTTCTAAAAGTTTCAAAAGAAAAAACAAGGTGGGTCGCCAAAATAGTTCTAGTTATAAACCTAATAACGAAAGAACTTGAAAAAAGAAACCCCTTTTTCTTATTGAAATTGAGGAAGGTGAAAGTATATGAATCGAATGAAAACAGAAAGGATTCCAATATAAATAATAAGATTATCCGCGAATCGACCATTCGAATTCGATCCACGAGTTGTGTAAATGAAAATTATTCACTCATAGAAACAAAAATGAAGGATCTTGCTAATAAGACAACCACAATTAGGACTCAAATAGAAGGAATCACAAAAGACAAGAAAAAAAGAGTTCTAACTTGTGATGATAAAAGATCGGAATCACAGAAGGATTTTTGGCAAATATTCAAAAGAAAAAATATCCGATTAATACGCAAATCACATTATTTTATGAAATCCTTCAATGAAAAAATATACACGGATATATTACTATGTATCATTAAGATTCCAAGGATCAATGCACAACTTTTCTTTGAATCAACAAAAAAAATCATCAAAAAATCCTTTTTCAACGACGAAACGAATCAAGAAGGAATTGAGAACACAAATCAAAATACAATGAACTTTATTTCTACTATAAAAAAGTCGTTTTCTAATACTAATATTAATAAGAATTCTAATATTTATTGTGACTTATCTTCCTTGTCTCAAGCATATGTATTTTACAAATTATCACAAAATCAATTACTTAACAAGTATCATTTGAGATCTGTACTTCAATATCACGGCACCTATCCTTTTCTTAAGGGTATAATCAAGAATTATTGTACGACACGAGGAATATTTTATTCCAAATCAAGACATAAGAAAATTCATAAGTATGGAATGAATAAATGGAAAATTTGGTTAAGGGGTCATTATCAATACAATTTATCTCAGACTAAGTGGTCTCACTTAGTACCGAAAAAGTGGCGAAATAGAGTCAATAAATGTCGTACGATTCAAAAGAAAAACTCAATGAAATTGGATTTATATAAAAAAGAAAAAGACCAATTAATTCATTACATGAAACAAAATTACTATGCAGTGGATTCATTGATGAGTCAAAAAGCCAAATTGAAAAAGCATTACGGATATGATCTTTTATCATATAAATATATAAATTATGGGGATAGTAAGGACTCTTATATTTATGGATCAACATTACAAGTAGAGGACAAAAAAATTCCATATAATTTCAATACACCGAAACCCGAATCATTTTATGGATTGATAAGTATAGCTATTAGTGATTATTTAGAAAAAGGATCTATTATTGATACGGACAAAAATATGGATAGAAAAATTTTTGATTGGAGAATTCTCCATTTCTGTATTAGAAATCATATCGATATTGAGACCTGGACCAATACGCATATCGACACCAAGATTCATAAAAATGCTAAAACTCAAAATTCTCAAAAATTTGAAAAAAAATGCTTTTTTGATTGGATGGGAATGAATCAAGAAAGGTTATATCGTACTATATCAAATATAGAACCTTGGTTTTTCCCAGAATTTGTGCTACTTTTTGATGCGTATAAGATTAAACCGTGGATCATACCAATCAAATTACTTATTTTTAATTTCTGTGAAAATATTAGTCAAAGTGAAAAGATCAACGTAAATAAAAAAAAAAATCTTCCTATATTAGCTAATAAAAAAGCATATCTTGAATTAGAAAATTCCAACAAAAAAAAAAACGAACAACAAGGTCAAGGAGATCTTGTATCAGATCTACAAAAACAAAACAAAAAGAAAGATGTTAAAGAAGATTACACGGGAGCAGACATTAAAAAGGGTAGAAAGAAAAAACAATCCAAGAGCAAAAAAGAAGCAGAACTCAAATTTTTCCTGAAAAAATATTTTCTTTTTCAATTAAGATGGGATGCCCCCTTGGGTCAAAGAATGATCAATAATATAAAGGTATATTGTCTTCTACTTAGACTGATAGATCCAAGGGAAATTGCTATATCCTCAATTCAAAGAGGAGAGATGCATCTGGATGTAATGTTGATTCAAAAAGACCTAACTCTTACAGAATTGATAAAAGGGGGAATACTTATTATCGAACCAATTCGTCTATCTATGAAAAGAGATAGAAAATATATTATATATCAAACCGTAGGTATTTCATTGGTTGATAAGAATAAGCACCAAACTAATGAAAAATGCATAATAAAAAATGGATATGTTGATAAAAAGATTTTTGATGGATCCGTTGCACGACACAGCAATACGCTTATGAATAGAAACAAAAATCATTATGATTTCCTTGCTCCTGAAAATATTCTATCTCCCAGACGTCGTAGAGAATTGAGAATTCTAATTTGTTTCAATTCCCGGAATTGGAATGTTGTGGATGATAGAAATTCAATATTTTACAATCAAAACAACATAAAAAACTGTGGACAATTTTTGAACGAGGAAAAGCATCTTAATACAGATGCAAATAAATTCATTAAACTCAAATTGTTTCTTTGGCCCAATTATCGATTAGAAGATTTGGCTTGTATGAATCGTTATTGGTTTGATACCACTAACGGCAGTCGTTTCAGTATGTCAAGAATACATATGTATCCACGGTTCAGAATTACTTAATAGTATATTTATTTCCTATATATCTATCGCACAATTTGGTAAATAAAAGCCGAAAAATATATGCATACGCTATGTTACATTCTGGTACATGATACCGATTTAATTACGTATCTATTGGATCTAGTAAGAAATCGACAGAATCCTCTTTTTAGGTAAAAAAAAGCATTTTCTTTCCTGAATGCATAAATGTATCATCCCTTTCTATCCAAATCAAATTTGCAATTTGATTTGGATAAAATAAAAAAAATACTGATATAATAATAATTATTATTTTTCCTGATCGGTCAAATCCACGAAAAAAATAGAAAAATTTGTTTTTATGGTAAAAAATTCATTCATATCAGCTATTCGGCAAGAAAAAGAAAAAAACTGCGGATCTGTTGAATTTCAAGTATTCAGTTTCACCGATAAGATACAGAGACTTACTTCACATTTGGAATTACATAAAAGAGATTTTTTATCACAAAGGGGTCTACGAAAAATTCTGGGAAAACGTCAACGGCTGCTGGATTATTTGTCAAAGAAAAATAGAGTACGTTATAAGAAATTGATTGGTCAGTTGGGTATTCGGGAGTCAAAAACTCGTTAATTTTAAGATTGGTTTGAATTTTGTTCTTTAGTTATTAGTTATTTAGTTAATAGTAGTTATTAGATTTTTCATTTTGATGAACCTCATTTTGATAAATTCATGGAATAATGAATTAAGGAAGAAAAGATATGACTGTACCGGCTACAAGAAAAGATCTCATGATAGTTAATATGGGTCCTCACCACCCATCAATGCATGGTGTTCTTAGACTGATCGTTACTCTCGATGGTGAAGATGTTATTGACTGCGAACCCGTATTGGGTTATTTACACAGAGGGATGGAAAAAATAGCGGAAAATCGAACAATTATACAATATTTGCCTTATGTAACACGGTGGGATTATTTAGCCACTATGTTCACAGAAGCAATAACAGTAAATGCACCAGAACGGTTGGAAAGTGTTCAAGTACCTAAAAGAGCCAGTTACATTAGAGTAATTATGCTAGAACTGAGTCGTATAGCTTCTCATTTGTTATGGCTTGGACCTTTTATGGCGGATATCGGTGCACAGACTCCCTTTTTCTATATTTTCAGAGAAAGGGAATTATTATATGATCTATTCGAAGCCGCTACAGGTATGCGAATGATGCATAATTATTTCCGTATTGGGGGAGTTGCTGCCGATCTACCTTATGGCTGGATAGATAAATGTTTGGATTTCTGCGATTATTCTTTAACAGGAATTGTTGAATATCAAAAACTTATTACGCGGAATCCTATTTTTTTGGAACGAGTTGAAGGAGTGGGCATTATTGGTGGAGAGGAAGCAATAAATTGGGGTTTATCAGGACCGATGCTACGAGCTTCTGGAATCCAATGGGATCTTCGTAAAGTTGATCATTATGAGTGTTATAATAAATTCGATTGGGAAGTCCAATGGCAAAAAGAAGGAGATTCACTAGCTCGTTATTTAGTACGAATCGGTGAAATGAAGGAATCTATAAAAATTATTCAACAGGCTCTAGAAGGAATTCCTGGAGGACCCTATGAGAATTTAGAAGTTCGACGCTTTGATAGAGCAAAAAATTCCGAATGGAATAATTTTGAATATAGATTTATTACTAAAAAACTTTCACCCAATTTTGAATTGTCGAAACAAGAACTTTATGTGAGAGTAGAAGCCCCAAAAGGGGAATTAGGAATTTATTTGATAGGAGATAGCAGTGTTTTCCCCTGGAGATGGAAAATTCGTCCACCCGGTTTCATCAATTTGCAAATTCTCCCCCAACTAGTTAAAAGAATGAAATTGGCCGATATCATGACGATACTAGGTAGTATAGATATCATTATGGGAGAAGTTGATCGTTGAAATGATAATTGATACGACAGAAGTAGAAGTACAAGCTATCAATTCTTTTTCTAGATCGGAATCCTTAAAAGAAGTCTATGGACTCATATGGATCTTTGTTCTTATTTTCACCCTTATATTGGGAATCACAATAGGGGTACTAGTAATTGTGTGGTTAGAAAGAGAAATCTCCGCAGCAATACAACAACGTATTGGGCCTGAATATGCCGGCCCATTGGGAATTCTTCAAGCTCTAGCGGATGGGACCAAATTATTTTTAAAAGAGGACCTCCTCCCATCCAGAGGAGATATTCGTTTGTTCAGCGTGGGACCGTCTATAGCGGTAATATCGGTTCTACTAAGTTATTTAGTAATTCCTTTTGGGTATCACCTTGTTTTGGCCGATCTCAGTATAGGTGTTTTTTTATGGATCCCCATTTCAAGTATTGCTCCTATTGGACTTCTTATGTCAGGATATGGATCGAATAATAAATATTCCTTTTCAGGTGGTCTACGGGCTGCTGCTCAATCTATTAGTTATGAAATACCATTAACTCTCTGTGTGTTATCAATATCTCTACGTGTGATTCGTTGGAACATGATTATTTTCCCCCCTCTCTAGAAATATAGTAAAGAGGTTGAATATATTGAATGGATATTTTAATTTTTTATTCATCATTAGGGTTGACGAGTTAAGCTAGATAGTTATATGAGTAAAATAAAACTGCTTAGAAATTTGCAGTAAGAAGATAAAATCTCGTTCCCTATGTACAAGAATATAAACATAAGCAGTGTAAACTGTTTACCCCAAGATTAAGATTCTTTGACTCATTATCATATCTTGAAGCGGGTACAAAAGATCAACTGTATGGGGTTTCCACTACTGTCTTGTATGTATTACCATACCGGGGATCAATCAAAAATCAGTGGACAGTTAGGAACACCAAGGTACACAAAAGATTAGTAATGGAGATAATGTAAGGTATCAAAAAGGGTATTTTTGCAGAAAACTTTGGATAAAACGAATCATAATGAGGACTTTAAGTTGGTAGAAATGACCAAGCAGTACTTCCCCACGATTCCGATCTAGAGTATGCTCCTATTCACTGATTAAAGAAATGACTATCAAAAACGAATTAATCCTTTATTGTAATTGTATTGTTTTTTTCAGAGTACTCCCTCCTCTGAGAAAGAAGAACAGGAACAAAAGAAATGAAATGAAAAAATAGAATGAGAAAAATGAAAAATAATAAATAAAGATCTTTATTTATTATTTCTTTTCCCCACCCATATCTATACATATGGAATTCTTATCATGAATTTTGAATTAATGCCCAATTCTTTCTAATTCTTTATACTTTATAGTTTTTCTTTATATTATAGTTATTGATAGAACATATTTATTGATATAACGAGTATTTTATTGAAGGATTAAGTTATTACCGAACAAAGAGAAATTTAAATTCTAATGGATAAGATCAATTCGGAAGCACCTTTTTTTATTCTAGCAGACGGAATTTCATTGGTCTAATTTTGGACTCCCCGGTGTATATTTATTCTATTTACTATCTAAAGATGGTGATAATACCGAACAAGCCCTTACATTTATTTGTGACCATAGAGGAGCCGTATGAAGCTGAGGTCTCATGTACGGTTTTGAAATAGCGATGCGAACAGTGATGTTATTATCGACTATGATTATCTAATAGTTTAAGTACAGTTGATATAGTTGAGGCACAGTCAAAATATGGTTTTTGGGGGTGGAATCTTTGGCGTCAGCCTATAGGGTTTGTTGTTTTTCTAATTTCTTCTCTAGCAGAATGCGAAAGATTACCCTTTGATTTACCAGAAGCAGAGGAGGAATTAGTAGCAGGTTATCAAACAGAATATTCAGGTATCAAATACGCTCTATTTTACCTTGCTTCTTACCTAAATTTATTAGTTTCTTCATTATTTATAACAGTTCTTTACTTAGGTGGGTGGAATTTCTCTATTCCGTACATATCCATTCCTGAGCTTTTCGGAATAAATAAAATGGCTGGAGTCTTTGGAATGACAATTGGTATATTTATTACATTAGCTAAAGCTTATTTGTTTCTGTTCATTCCTATCGCAGCAAGATGGACTTTACCTAGGATGAGAATGGACCAGCTATTAAATCTTGGATGGAAATTTCTTTTACCTATTTCTTTGGGTAATCTATTATTGACAACTTCTTCCCAACTTGTTTCACTATAAATAACAGAATAGGATAACGATATTCTAGATTCATAAACGATCTCAAACAAGAGAAAGAAACATCAATTTATTCACGGAGATCCACAATATGTTCCCTATGGTGACCGGGTTCATAAATTATGGCCAACAAACAATACGAGCTGCAAGGTACATTGGTCAAAGTTTCATAATTACCCTATCCCATACAAATCGTTTACCTGTAACTATTCAATATCCTTATGAAAAATCGATCACATCAGAGCGTTTCCGTGGTCGAATCCACTTTGAATTTGATAAATGTATTGCTTGTGAAGTATGTGTTCGTGTATGTCCCATAGATCTGCCCGTTGTTGATTGGAGATTTGAAAAAGATGTTAAAAAGAAACAATTGCTTAATTATAGTATTGATTTTGGGGTCTGTATATTTTGTGGTAACTGTGTCGAGTATTGTCCAACAAACTGTTTATCGATGACCGAAGAATATGAACTTTCCACTTATGATCGTCACGAATTGAATTATAATCAAATTGCTTTGGGTCGGTTACCAATGTCAGTAATTGGGGATTACACAATTCAAACAGTTATGAATTCGACTCAAATCAAAATGGACAAAGATAAACCCCTTGATTCAAGAACGATTACCGATTACTAAGATTTTCTTTTGAAATATTTGAGATAAAGGAGCCAAGTCTCTTTTATTTTGGTTGGTCGGAAACTACAAAACAAATAATAATAACTAATAACTATTGATTGTTGAGAATTACTCTTTGATTTAAACCGAGAATATGTTTTCGTGATGATTTCTAAATATAAAATTCCCACTTTTCTTTTTTCTTTCAGATAAAAAAAGTAGGATTGGCCAATAACTTTATCTATATCTACGTTAATCCATATTAAGATTTAATTCAATTAGGAACCCATCATATACAAGAAAAAAATAAGGGTAACACCCTTCTCTTTCCTGGACTATTTAGAAAGGTCATGAAATATTTCGACTTATTTATCTGTTATACATAATGGATTTACCTGGACCAATACACGATATACTTGTAGTATTTCTGGGATCATTTCTTATATTAGGAGGTCTAGGAGTAGTATTATTTACCAATCCAATTTATTCTGCCTTTTCATTGGGATTGGTTCTTGTTTGTATATCCTTATTCTATATTCCATCAAACTCCTATTTTGTAGCCGCCGCACAGCTCCTTATTTATGTGGGCGCCATAAATGTCTTAATCATATTTGCTGTTATGTTCATGAGTGGTTCAGAATATTCCAACGATTCCTATCTTTGGACTGTTGGAGATGGGGTCACTTCACTGGTTTGTACAAGTATTCTTTTTTCACTAATTACTACTATCCCAGATACGTCATGGTACGGAATTATTTGGACTACAAGATCAAACCAGATTATAGAGCAGGACCTTATAAGTAACGTTCAACAAATTGGAATTCATTTATCAACAGATTTTTATCTTCCGTTTGAACTCATTTCTATAATTCTTTTAGTTTCTTTGATAGGCGCAATTACTATGGCTCGTCAATAATAAATACTTAGAATTAAGAAAATTATTCGAAATTTTAAATCAAATGAAAAAGGGAAAGTTTTTAGTTGAATCTACTGTAAGTACCTCTTTTTTTCTGTAATTGCTCGATTCTAGTCAATCAAATCGGTTGAATTGTTGTTCATATTGAAATGAATCGAGGTTCATGAGGAGTTAGTCAATGATGTTCGAACATGTACTTTTTTTGAGTGTCTATTTATTTTCGATCGGTATCTATGGATTGATCACAAGTCGAAATATGGTTCGAGCACTTATGTGTCTTGAGCTTATACTAAATTCGGTTAATATTAATCTCGTAACATTTTCTGATATATTTGATAGTCGCCAATTAAAAGGAGACATTTTCTCAATCTTTGTTATAGCCATTGCGGCGGCGGAAGCAGCTATTGGGCTAGCTATTGTTTCGTCGATCTATCGTAACAGAAAATCAACTCGTATCAATCAATCTAATTTGTTGAATAATTAGTCATAACTATCATATAAATAAAGACATAATATATATAAATTATATAATATATAAAAATATATATAAAAATATATAAAAAAAATATATAAAAAATGTATTTAAATTATTTCATTTTTTTTATAGTAATATGTATAGTAATATGGAAATATATTACTATTGATATTGAAATATTGACGATCCGTTGGCCAATGTGAAGTCTCACGTGTGACTTGTATGATCCTGGTTGTTGAAACGTAAATCAAAGTTTCTTGGTCTTTTCTCATGAACAGATTTAGAAAAATATTAATTCTTAAGATTTTTTTGATAAACCACCGATTCGTCTGGTGTCTACAATATCAATTATATAATTCATTTACTACTGATTTTACTTTACCAGATCGAAATTTTTTGATGTTCAAAACTGGAATTTATAGACCCAATGTCGCATTCAGTAAAAATTTATGATACATGTATAGGGTGTACTCAATGTGTACGAGCCTGCCCCACAGATGTATTGGAAATGATACCTTGGGACGGATGTAAAGCTAAGCAAATTGCTTCCGCGCCAAGAACCGAGGACTGTGTAGGTTGTAAGAGATGTGAATCCGCCTGTCCAACAGATTATTTGAGTGTCCGTGTTTATTTATGGCATGAAACAACTCGCAGCATGGGTCTATCTTATTGATACGTTATAAAAAACTCCACTTGAATCATTTGATTCCTTTTTACCGACAAAAGCCCGTACTCGATAAAATATATTATTCCGAGCACGGGTTTTTTGGTCAAAACGTATCTTGTCTTTATCACGAGTTATTTCCCTTGGTTAACAATACTTGTAGTTTTGCCGATATTCGCGGGTTCTTCAATTTTCTTTCTCCCTCATAGGGGGAATAAAGTATTTAGGTGGTATACTCTATGTATTTGTATCCTAGAACTCCTTCTAACAACCTATGTGTTCTGTTATCATTTCCAATTGGATGATCCATTAATTCAATTAGAAGAGGATTCTAAATGGATAAATATTTTTGATTTTCACTGGAGACTGGGAATCGATGGACTTTCCATAGGACCTATTTTACTGACAGGATTTATCACTACTTTGGCTACTTTAGCAGCTTGGCCGGTTACTCGAAATTCGCAATTGTTCTATTTCCTGATGTTAGCAATGTACAGTGGTCAAATAGGATTATTTTCTTCTAGAGACCTTTTACTTTTTTTTATCATGTGGGAGTTAGAATTAATTCCTGTTTACTTACTTTTATCCATGTGGGGAGGAAAGAAACGTTTGTACTCGGCTACAAAGTTTATTTTGTACACTGCGGGGGGTTCCATTTTTCTCTTAATAGGAGTTCTAGGTATGGGTTTATATGGTTCCAATGAACCGACATTGGATTTTGAAAGATTAGCTAATCAGTCATATCCTGTGACACTAGAAATAATATTATATTTGGGCTTCCTTATTGCTTATGCTGTCAAATCACCGATTATACCCCTACATACATGGCTACCGGATACCCATGGGGAAGCACATTACAGTACATGTATGCTTCTAGCTGGAATCTTATTAAAAATGGGAGCATATGGATTGATTCGGATCAATATGGAATTATTACCACACGCCCATTCTATATTTTGTCCCTGGTTGGTGATAGTAGGGACAATGCAAATAATTTATGCAGCTTCAACCTCGTTCGGTCAACGCAATTTAAAAAAGAGAATAGCCTATTCTTCCGTATCTCACATGGGTTTCACAATTATAGGAATTGGTTCTATAACCGACATGGGACTCAACGGAGCCATTTTACAAATACTCTCTCATGGATTTATTGGTGCTGCACTTTTTTTCTTGGCGGGAACGAGTTGTGATAGAATACGTCTTGTTTATCTCGACGAAATGGGGGGGGTATCCATCCCAATGCCAAAAATATTTACCATGTTTAGTAGTTTCTCGATGGCTTCTCTTGCATTGCCGGGAATGAGTGGTTTTGTTGCGGAATCAGTAGTCTTTTTTGGAATAATTACCAGCCCAAAATATCTTTTAATGACCAAAATGCTAATTACCTTTGTAATGGCAATTGGAATGATATTAACTCCTATTTATTTATTATCTATGTTACGTCAGATGTTCTATGGATACAAATTCTTCAATGCTCCAAACTCAAATTTTGTGGATTCTGGGCCACGAGAACTATTTGTTTCGATCTGTATCTTTTTACCCGTAATAGGAATTGGTATTTATCCGGATTTCGTTCTTTCACTATCAGTTGACAAAGTACAAGCTATCCTATCTAATTATTTTCATAGAGAGTTTTGTTTTCATTAATGAGACAGAAAGCAAAGTCTTATAATTTTTAATTTTTTTTTTAGATTTTTGAAATCATTCGCTGTACAACGCAAAAAAATAAAGTGAATTAGAATTGTAATAAGATGTCTCCCATGTTTTTGAGAACCATTTGACTCAAGAAATCATTCAAATGGTTCTCAAAAACTCGCACAAAATTTCGTTATATATGGGACGATGTTCTTATGTATTCCTCATGGAATTTATTCAATTAGATATTAATGTGAATGAACCATAACTATGTAGACCTATTCCTAATAGATTGATCCCAAAATAGCATATCCAAATTATAAGAAATCCCATAGAAGCTACAAGTGCCGAATTCGTACCTTGTAAACTTTGATTTGTTCTAGTATGTGAATAAATCGCGAATATGGTCCAAGTAATAAATGCCCAAGTTTCCTTGGGGTCCCAATTCCAATAAGATCCCCATGCCTCATTAGCCCATACTGCTCCAGAAAGAATACCTATGGTTAAAAAGGTAAACCCTAAACTAATGACACGATAACTCCAATAATCCAAACGCTGAGTTAATTGATATTTGTAATAATTTCGGAATGAAAGAAAAGAAGTGTGTTTAAAAACACTTCTTTTTTCGTTCAAGTATTCGATCTTGCCAAAGAAAAATGACTTAATTAGAAAATTTTTGCTTTTAAAAAAAATATCGATGTTTTTTCGAAATGTAATGACTAAAAAAGCGACTGAAAATAACGACCCGCATAAAAGAGCTGCATAGCTCAATAACATCATACTTACGTGCATCATTAACCACTGAGATTGTAGGGCAGGTACTAATATTGCCGATTGATGCATTTCACTTGAAAGACCCGATGTGGCGAAACCTTGGGTAAAAATGGCACTTGGCGCGGTTATTGCGCTTAAATCATTTTTATGATTCCATATCTTGGAAATCATATGAATAATGGAAAAACTCCACGAAAGGAAGATTAATGACTCGTATAAATTACTTAATGGAAAATGTCTCGAAGAAATCCAACGAGTAACTAATAATCCTGTTATAGATAAAAAAGTAGCGATCATTCCCTTTTCCGATGAATCGCGTAACCCTATGATTTCGTGGACTAATAGGGTCATCAAATGAATCGTAATCACAATTGAAATGATCGAAAAAGAGAGATGAGTTAATATATGTTCTAAAGTCGAAAATATCATACATAAAAGGGGTCCCATTACAGAATTGAAATCGGGAATTAAATACATTATAGGATTCATTGTATCTCTTTTAGAGTATGCCGCCACTCGGACTCGAACCGAGATGCTCTAGCACTGCTTCCTAAGAGCAGCGTGTCTACCAATTTCACCATAGCGGCTTACTTGAAATAATAATAGTCAATTCATGTTGAATCGTCTAGATCTAGATTCAAGGATTCAATATAGTATAGTTTAGTAAACATTAGAACGGATGAATAAGAGCTCCTTTAAACTCAATTCATTTTCAATAATTCTTGGTTAGTATCATAGTAGGTTCAGTTTTAACAATCAACTTTTACCTACTATATATATACTAAGTTCTCCCGGAACAATTGGAACTTGAAAATTTAGTTTTCCATCGAGATAGAAACTAAGATAAGAATTGCCCCCTTCTTCTATTTTTTCTTTATTTATTTTGAATTCGTGAAATCAGATAAATGAAAAACAAATCATCAAAGAGATTTATTTTCTCAATTAACAAAATTAAATAAATAGGATTTCATATGTATGACATTTTCATTACTAAATTAAAGGAATTTTTCTAACAATTTCGATACTTTCTTAGTATCATTAAGTATTAATTAACTATTAATAATATAATACTCTTTGTTGTGTACATAATTTATAATTTATGATAATATCAAACCAATTAGGTCTTGAGTTAGGCATATAATAAAACAAAAGAGTTTTAATATCCACCACAATTGCATTTTCTTTTCCCAATAGAAAAAAGAAAGATTTTTCTATTGGGAAAAGAAAATGAATAAAAATAATAATATAATAATAATAATGCTTAGAACCAGCAGACAGATAAATTCGTATTCTACATATTATAGCAGCTAGTTCTAACTAATCTTGAGGAGTTCAATACATAAGTTAATGGGAATTCTTCATATTCAAAAATTGGAAGTTCTTTGAGCCATGGAAATTCAGATTATTCCAAGATTTTCTTACTTGTTTGTCGCACAAAAAAACTTTTTGAATCTCCGGTAGAAACTGACTTTGCTAAAGAAAAAGCTTTTATGGCAGCTAAATATCCCTTTTTCTTCCAAATATTTCTACGAATACGTTTTTTTGATATAGAAGTACGTTTTTTTGGAACTGCCATTCAAAAAAAAGTTACTCATTTTTATTGTTGTATGTGAAAGACATGTATTGCTCAAAATGGATCGTTCTTTTTAGTCATTTTCTATACTTAATTCCGTCGATAATCATTTTTTCTTAACATACAATAGAAATGTATTATTTATATATAAATATATACATGCATGTCACGTATAACACACTAAGGAAAAAATAGAGGAAAAGAAGGGAAAATTCGAAAAGGAATTTTTATGACTATTAGTTCGAATTGAATAAGCTCATAGTGCCGTGTCTATAATTTAAGTTCAAACTTTAACTACAACTAGTAGTTAATATGTTAAACAAGACATTCCATTACCTAAGAAGGGGAACTCATTAGTTATTTTTTATTTCAGTTCTACACGAAGTAAGGAGTATTATAAGATTTCTGATACTTTCTTATTGGATTGGAATCCAATCAATCAGTTCCGCAATGAGTTAGGTAATTACTACAAAAAAATTCACTAGAATAATTAGGTCTTTTTTTTTTTTTTTTTAGTTGATTTATTAATGCATACTATGATCTATATTCTACTGTTTTGGTATAATTGTTTTTACTTACTATACTATAGTATATGATATGGTTACATATTGCCAGAATAGAATGGTAGTATAGTTGTAGAATGATTCAAAATCTCATATTCCCCATTTTCATAAATATCTTTTTTTAGTTAATGTTAATAAAGTTAATAACTAAGTAATTACTCTTAGCTAGCTATTTGGTCATATCATTTGACCAACGAATTCTAACTTTTTGAATATTTCCAATATCTGAAAAAAGTTATAATAATTAAAAATCAAAATATTTGAGGTTTTTCATATCTTTTTTTTTGATTTTTTTTTGTTCCTTTTGAAAGTGATAAGAATTGGTGAATCGGAAACAATTATAAGAAAAAAATTAAAATTTGTTTTTTATGGAACATACATATAAATATGCACGGATAATACCTTTTCTTCCATTTCCAGTTACTATGTTAATAGGATTTGGACTTCTGCTTATTCCGACAGCAACAAAAAATATTCGTCGGATGTGGGCTTTTCCAAGTGTTTTGATGCTAAGTATAGCTATGGTGTTTTCGGCCAATCTGTCTATTCAGCAAATAAATGGAAATTTTATCTATCAATATCTATGGTCTTGGACTGTCAATAATGATTTTTCTTTAGAGTTCGGACACTTGATCGATCCACTTACTTCTATTATGTCAATATTAATTACTACTGTTGGAATCATGGTTCTTATTTATAGTGACAATTATATGTCTCACGATCAAGGATATTTGAGATTTTTTGCTTATATGAGTTTTTTTAATACTTCTATGTTGGGATTAGTTACTAGTTCCAATTTGATACAAATTTATATTTTTTGGGAACTCGTAGGAATGTGTTCGTATTTATTAATAGGGTTTTGGTTCACACGTCCAATTGCGGCAAGTGCTTGTCAAAAAGCTTTTGTAACCAATCGTATAGGGGATTTTGGTTTATTATTAGGAATTTTAGGACTTTATTGGATAACTGGTAGTTTAGAATTTCGGGATTTGTTCGGAATAGTTAATAACTTAGTTCGTAATAATGGAGTGGATTCTTTATTTGCTACTCTGTGTGCTTCTTTTTTATTTATCGGTGCAGTTGCTAAATCCGCACAATTCCCTCTTCACATATGGTTACCTGATGCTATGGAAGGACCTACTCCCATTTCGGCTCTTATACATGCTGCTACTATGGTAGCAGCGGGAATTTTTCTTGTAGCTCGGCTTCTTCCTCTTTTCATAGTTATACCTTACATAATGAATCTCATTTCTTTAATAGGCGTAATAACAGTACTATTGGGAGCTACTTTGGCTCTTGCTCAAAGAGACATTAAAAGAAGTTTAGCTTATTCTACAATGTCTCAATTGGGTTATATTATGTTAGCTCTGGGTATAGGTTCTTATCGAGCCGCTTTATTCCATTTGATCACCCATGCCTATTCGAAAGCTTTATTGTTTTTGGGATCCGGATCCATTATTCATTCAATGGAACCCATTGTTGGATATTCACCAGATAAAAGTCAAAATATGGTTCTTATGGGGGGTTTAACAAAATATGTTCCAATTACAAGAATTACTTTTTTATTAGGTACACTCTCTCTTTGTGGTATTCCACCTCTTGCTTGTTTTTGGTCCAAAGACGAAATTCTTAATGATAGTTGGTTGTATTCGCCAATTTTCGCAATAATAGCTTCCTTCACAGCAGGATTAACCGCATTTTATATGTTTCGGATGTATTTACTTACTTTTGATGGACGTTTGCGGATTCATTTTAAAAATTACAGTAGCACTAAAAATAGTTCTTTCTATTCAATATCTTTATGGGGAAAAGAAGTACCAAAAGCAGTCAATAGAAATTTACTTTTATCAACAATGAATAATAAAGTCTCTTTTTTTTCAAAAGATACATATCGAATTGATGATAATGTAAGAAATAGAGTACGATACTTTAGTACTTACTTTAGAAATAAATACACTTACACCTATCCTCACGAATCGGACAATACTATGCTATTTCCACTACTTGTATTGGTACTATTTACTTTATTCATTGGAGCAATCGGAATTCATTTTGATCGAGGAGTAATAGATTTTGATCTATTGTCGAAATGGTTAACTCCGTCCGCAGATTTTTTCCATCCAAATTCGAATGATTCTTCGGATTGTTATGCTTTTTTAAAAAATGCAGTTTTTTCGGTAAGTATAGCTCTTTTTGGATTATTTGTAGCATCCATTTTATATGGATCTGTTTATTCATCTCTACAGAATTTTAGCTTAGTCAATTCATTTGTGAAGAAGAGCCCAAAGAGAATTCTCTTGGACCAAGTCAAAAATTTTATATACAATTGGTCATATAATCGCGGTTACATAGATATTTTATATACTAAGATTTTTACTGTGGGTGTAAGAGTATTAGCCGAACTAATTCAGTTTTTTGATAGACATATAATTGATGGAATTACGAACGGGGTCGGTGTTGCTAGTTTCTTTATAGGGGAGGGGATCAAATACATGGGGGGTGGGCGGATATCGTCTTATCTATTCTTATATTTATCTTATGTATTAATCTTTTTCTTTTTTATTCTTTAAGAAAAGTGACAATAGGTTTTTCAAACCAGAAATAAGTTTTTTCATTTTTCTCTTCTTTAAGTTTTCCCAATACCCAATTATCTTGATGGGTATCAAGATAAGAATCTTCGTAAACTGGGTTATCTTTGTCTTGTTCGGTGGATCCCTCTTGTTCCTGTTTAGTCTTCTTCGTTTCGTAAGTTGTTTCTACATCGCTTTCTTCCTTTCTTTCTCCCCTTTCTTCCGTTTCTGAGGTTTCTTTCAGTTTCTTAGTGACAATAGGCGACGGCATTCTGCCTAAATAGTAGACACAGGTGATAAATAAGAGAATACTAAAGATTCGAGCCATAGAATTTCTCAATTCTGACACAAGGTACTTATTAGATCGAATCGAATGATTTTGCCGTATCCAGAATAATACCAATCCAACCCATTTCATGAATAAAATGTGACCAATTAACCAACCAACAAAACTACTTGTTACAAATAACATCTTGTTGTTGCATCGAAA